ATGAGTCTTGCTTAATTCTTTTTCAGAAGCAAAGGAAAAATCAATAAATAATGCCTACAGTAGAAGGACTAATCCGTTATTTCTTTCATCGCCCCAAATATACCAATATTAGCACTGATAGTGCGCAAATGTAACTCGTTGTTCAAACAACTATTCAGAGTTCCTAGAGCTCCTTGTAAAGCTTGTTGAAAAACGCGTTGTCTGACTTGATTAATCGCTCTTTGTTGTTCAAACTGAATGGTTTCGTTTTTGTTATTTTCTAATCGTTCCAAATTCTGATAAGTTGAATTAATCAAATTCAATTTTTCTCGTTCTATCTCGGAGTATCCATTCACTCGAAACTCATTCGCTTCCATTTTCACTTTCTCTAAGTGGGCCCTGGCTTTTTCCAGTTTTTCAATAGCCCCTCCGCGTAGCTCTTCTGAATTTCGAATAGTACTCAAGATTCTCTGTTTTCGATTATCCAATAAATCATTTAATGAAAGTAGATTATCTTACCGTTAATTTCAAAAATTCCATGATCTCTTCCCGAACCAAACATGAATCTTTCAATTCATTTGGCTCTCACGCTCACTTACTTAATGGGGTATTCCCATATCTCTTTTTTATTTATGTAATGAGCTTATCCTCTCTTCGTATTCCAAAATATTGAAACTAATTGTTGATCCAAGACCAGAATATTAGGAGGACTCTTCCGACCAGACAAAAAATCTGTAATTATCGGCAAAGTTGTTTCTTTTTTTATTCAAATCCAAAAAATCCCGCTTACTTTATACATAGGTCGTCGATTCCGCATTGTATAAAAAAAGATGGTATTTCCATTTTCCAATAAAATAAAAGGTTCAAATTATTTTATCAATATGAGTGTTCTATATCGGATAAAATGCAACTATTCATTTTGAAACCGTCTCCATACTAACATAGTGGTAGAAAGAGGACCAATGTTGCGCCCGAACTTCAAACAATTTAGCTTTAACCATGTTATGTTTAGGGTCCCATATTATTGGTTGATAGAGAATCAAAGTTTATTTACCAATGAATCACGAAATGCTACGGTTCGTACATATGATTTCTGAATTGATTCAGAAGTAATTCGCGAGATCGTGCACCTTCCTAGTTATAAAGAGTAAAGTGCAGCCGGTTATATCCAGCTTATTCTTGAAATAAACAACTCGCACACACTCCCTTTCCAAAAAAAATCAATACACCAAGGACTACACTTAGATTTATTGGATTTGTTGCTAAAATATCGGTATTAAATCCGAAACTCCCGGCGGATGGCCAGTGACCCAAGGAAACGAAAGAATCGGTTACATGTTTCATATGATCTCCTCTTATAGACTTATAGAAAGGACTGACTAAATTGAACAGAATTCCTTTGGTATTTTTGGTATTATTGTATTACTTCGCCCTTTTTGATTTGATTGATTTTATTTTTATAAATTTCCTTTCCTTATTTCTCAATATACTCAATATATTTAAATAAAATAAAAATATTAAAATAAGTATTTTTTCTATTTTATTATTTCATAGGTACCTGGTCTCATATCAATTGCGAAATACCTCGTTTGTTGCAACGCTGCCTAAAAAAAGGGGTTCATTGGACTGAGAACGGGAAGGAAGAAAGCGAATGGATCCGCTAATTCCTGATCTTCAAATTAGTCCTTCCCACCCCCAACCCCACGGGGTATTATCTCAACGAAAACGAATAAATATAAGTTAAAGAAGTTATTGTAAGAGTGAAATCTTGATATAATTCGAAAAATCAAGCGGCAAATCCAAAGTAATAAAATAAGAAAGACAAAGCAAAAACTTTCACATTTCTAGGATTAAACAAAGGGATTTGCAAATAAAAGTGCTAATGCCACGACCAGTCCATAAATTGTTAAAGCTTCCATAAAAGCCAGACTAAGCAATAAAGTACCTCGTATTTTACCCTCTGCCTCTGGTTGTCTCGCGATACCTTCTACGGCTTGGCCCGCAGCAGTACCCTGACCAACTCCAGGTCCAATAGAAGCCAGCCCTACAGCCAATCCAGCAGCAATAACGGAAGCAGCAGAAATCAGTGGATTCATGGTAAGCTCCTCGCATAAAAATAAAGAAATGGTTAATGATACAAGCAAACTAAGATCCATCCAGTCGAAATAACTATGAACTAAAAATAAAAGGAATTAGATTATTGAATGAGCATAACTGCTTCGATCTCGCCTTTTTCGTGCCTATCCATGGAGTTTTTATCAATCCCTAATCAATCCACATAATAAATCCATAAGGACATAATTCTTCCATTTCATTTATTTGTTCCGAACCATTCTTTCAATTCTGCACTCTTTTTCTTCTATATGCTTATGCTTGATTTCATCTGTTTATTCATTCGGCCCAGGCGAAACAGAAGGACTTCTATTGTAATTCCTATCTAAATTCACGGCGAGGTAGTAAAGTAAAGTCAATAAGATATATGGATCGTTTATAACTAGTAAATATCTAATATCACATATAC